GGATTATTTGAATGACGAGGAGCCGTATGAGGTGAGAATCTCACGTACGGTTCTGTATAGTGACATTGGAGCTGTCGACTATTCCACGACTACACCGAAAAAACCCAACTCTGCCCTACGCAAAGTCGCGAGAGTTCGACTAACCTCCAAGTTTGAGGTAACGGCTTACATACCAGGCATTGGCCATAATTTGCAGGAACATTCGGTGGTCCCCGTGAGAGGTGGAAGGGTCAAAGACCTACCCGGTGTTAGGTATCACATTGTTAGAGGAACCTTAGATGCTGTAGGGGTGAAGGATCGTAAAAAAGGGCGTTCTAGTGCGTTGCAGAACATTGTCATAACTTGTATCATTGCAACGATTCCGTATCAGTTGTTCTGATATGTTAAATGTGTAGCCGACCCAGCACTGCCGGGGGACTAAAGCCTGCTACTACAGAGATTGATAGAGATTAATTATTATCTATCTATTTGTATGAAACAACTTGGTGTCTAAGGTGTTCTATTCCAGTAAGTTGAGTTTTACCTAGACTCTCACCTGGAAAGTCTTAGGATGTCTTTTCCTCTTGGAACAGGTTTAGATTACGACTACGGAGATTCGGTGAAGGCTTCATGCACATCTACTGGTTGGATTGATAAACCTACGGACATTCCCAGTAAGATAACTGAATTGCAAGATTTTCTTCCTTTATATCTAGACTTCGACTTCTTCTATCCGTGGAATAGATTTTATCCGTGGAGTAGGAGAAAACGGATACTCAGTGTGCGATGAGTAAATATGATTTGCATTAAAAAAAAATAAATGGTTCAAAATCATTAGAATAGTTTCTATTTAATCATGTGGAAAGCTGTATTCGATGAAAGTCGCACGTGCAGTTTGGAGGGAGATCCTCGACTAACCGGTGGATCCACCCTACAATATGGAGTGAAAAAGCCAAAATAGTAGATTGAGATACCATTGAGATAAAAGAATTGATTGAAATCTGACATATTTATATTTGTAAACTCGTGTTACATCGGAGCAGTGTAGCGAACAGAAAGAAAAATATCGAATCAGATCCAATTTATCGTAATCGATTAGTAAATCTGCTAGTTGATCGTATCCTGAAAAACGGCAAGAAATCACTGGCTTATCAGATTTTTTATCAGGCTATGAAGCGGATTAGGTAAAAGACAAATAGGAACCCACTGTCTGTTCTGCGACAGGCGGTGCGCGGGGTAACTCCCGATGTAGTGACAGAAACCAAACGTGTAGGTGGATCAACTTATCGAGTTCCCGTTGAAGTAGTACCGGCAGAGGGAAAAGCTTCGGCTATCCGGTGGTCATTAATCGCGTGTCGAAAACGCTCAGGTCGAAGTATGGCTTTAAGATCGAGTGATGAATCGATGGATGCCGCCAGGAATTCCGGTAGTGCCATACGAAAGAAAGAGGAGACTCATAAAGTTGCGGAAGCTAACAAAGCTTTTGCCCATTTCCGCTAGTTTCGGATTCGTTCCAATCCACAATCTTTCCGTTGTGGATTGGAACCGGGGCACAAACTATCGGGGAATCAAAAGAAACTATGGAGAAATGGTTGAGTGAGGAGTCGGTGACAAATAACGGGTGTCTAAGCCACAAGTGGGGATTGACAACTACTTCTTCTTTCAGATTGTTAATTATTAGACTCCTTCTAACTAAATAAGATAGCGGGGGGGGGGGCCAATGCAGAGTTGCGGAGTGCCTCGCAAAAAGGCTTGACGCGTGACCAGTTTTTTCAGAGACTGAAATTAATTGAGGCGCGCACCGCATAGCGCATAGAGTAAGAATTTAATTCTTCTCTGAAAAAGGAAGAAAGCCTTGTTGTAAAACAACGGCTAAATTTTGTTTGAGACATCGAAAAGAAGCCCCCATATCCGAGAATTCTGGGGACTCAATTAATTTCGGTTGACACAGATAGGTTTTTGTGATATATTACAAATTAACAGGCTTACTAGCCTGGGGAATCACTAATTATATCTCGAAAACCGAAAATTACCATGACCGCAACTTTAGAACGACGCGAAAGCGCAAGCTTATGGGGTCGCTTCTGCGACTGGATCACCAGCACCGAAAACCGTCTTTACATCGGATGGTTCGGTGTCTTAATGATTCCCACCTTACTAACCGCAACCTCTGTATTCATCATTGCCTTCGTCGCAGCTCCTCCCGTAGATATTGATGGTATTCGCGAACCCGTTTCTGGTTCTTTGCTATACGGTAACAACATTATCTCCGGTGCTATCATCCCTACTTCTGCAGCTATTGGGTTACATTTCTACCCAATCTGGGAAGCAGCTTCCGTCGATGAATGGCTTTACAATGGTGGTCCTTACGAACTTATCGTCCTTCACTTCCTACTTGGTGTAGCTTGCTACATGGGTCGCGAATGGGAACTGAGCTTCCGTTTAGGTATGCGTCCTTGGATCGCTGTTGCGTACTCGGCTCCTGTCGCAGCTGCTGCCGCCGTCTTCTTGATCTACCCAATTGGTCAAGGAAGTTTCTCTGACGGTATGCCTCTAGGCATTTCTGGTACTTTCAACTTCATGATCGTCTTCCAGGCTGAGCACAATATCCTTATGCATCCCTTCCACATGTTGGGTGTAGCTGGCGTATTCGGCGGCTCTCTATTCAGTGCTATGCATGGTTCTTTGGTAACTTCTAGTTTGATCAGAGAAACAACTGAGAATGAGTCTGCTAATGCAGGTTATAAGTTCGGTCAAGAAGAAGAAACCTACAACATCGTAGCTGCTCACGGCTATTTCGGTCGTTTGATCTTCCAATATGCTAGCTTCAACAATTCTCGTTCTCTACACTTCTTTTTAGCTGCTTGGCCCGTAGTAGGTATCTGGTTCACCGCTTTAGGCATTAGCACTATGGCATTCAACTTGAATGGTTTCAACTTCAACCAATCCGTGGTTGATAGCCAAGGTCGTGTTATAAACACCTGGGCTGATATCATAAACCGTGCTAACCTAGGTATGGAAGTCATGCATGAACGTAACGCTCACAACTTCCCCCTAGACCTGGCTTCTGTTGAAGCTCCTTCTACAAACGGATAATATCCTTCTGGTTATGTGGCACAACTGGATACCAAACCTCTTAACTCCGAAAGGAGGTTTGGTGTCCAACGAGATGAAGGTTCGTGCGGTAGAACGGATAGAGAGGATGATAACAGCTTGTCACAATTTCACGATTATCAGTTCCCAACCTTGAATTCTGAAAACTATTTGGAATATCCTTCTGCAATTTGATGGATTACGAAGTTTCCTACTCCGATTTGCAGAATGCTTGTAATCTCCCACCTAAATCTTTTAGATAAAAGAAATTGAGAGTGCATTCCTGATTTCAAAGATTTTCTTTTTCTATTGTCTCGTTATATACATAAAATCAACAAGTATGTGTATCAACCGAAGAACCTATCTAGCTTGCTTAACGGATAGATCTCGTTCACGTCCGGGGGGGGGGGGCCAACTAAATCGACAGAGGGGGCGGACGTAGCCAAGTGGATCAAGGCAATGGATTGTGGATCCATCACGCGCGGGTTCAATCCCCGTCGTTCGCCCATCCAATTGGGTAATTTGATCCCATCTCTCTGCTTGGAACAGATAATCATTGTTAAGGTGGGTGGGATGTGTGTGGGTCTCCCCGACAATAACAATTTCTAATTCCCGATCTAATGCCAGTTTTGGATACGACTATTCACGGAAATCACTAGATTCTTTTGAAATATTTATTCCATAATATCTTGAAATTTTCAAATTTATTGGTATAATAAATGTGGGAAATAGATAGTATCTACCGCATGGAATTAATATGAAGAAAGAAAGTAAGGTAAAAAAGGTGGCAAAAGAAAGAGTAGGAAGTCCAGATTTTTCATCTAAAATTTCAGAGTTAGTAGAAGTCAGCCTATTAGACCACTTCTTCGAATCATTGAAAAACCAACATCTCAAAGGATTTTTCACTAGTCCATCTTCCAATTATGAACCTTTTATCAGATTATCTGACTTGTGATTTCTGAGTTCACTATTTTTACGCAATCTGCGTGATTCACTAAAAAGAGATAGTGGCATCACCCTGGAGATGCTGATGTTGCTAACAATACCAATTTCTATGCATTGCTTGAGTGACAAAAGGTCGATCGGAGGCAGTTTTGCATTAGCGGGAGTCATTAATGGGGGTGACGAAGTAGTAAAGAAACAAGCAGAAATTTCTGGTGACTTCTCCCGCGACTGCTTTCCCCGATTCAAAAGATCTTTATCTGTTGGAAAGGATGGAAAGAGGGGAATACCTGTTTCCCATTACTTAGGTTTGAACGAAGATATTTCTGCAGGTTCAACAAGAAAAGGGAAGCAAGTTCGTTATGATGCGATGATTCCTCTGGGTTACGGTCGATGGAAGGCATGCGTAGCGAGGGATTCACTCCTTGCCAGAGATATATCCAAGGATGAGACTGAAAGGATTCAAGGATTTTGCAGGGATAGGTGTTTACAAAACTCAAGTAGGTTTTTCAAATTCTATAACTACCGGGTAGCTTATAGAAACAACCAAAGTGATTTCGATTCGTTATTCTCTCGGGAAAGTCATAACAAGCGAGATCTGGGTCGGTTACAAGCAACACAATTGAGAAACGACTCATTAAGTACCGTAGTATTGAACTCCTACGACAAGGCGTTACTTGAATCCGGAGATTCAGCAGATCACCAGGGGGATGGGTCGATGTTTTATTTCGAGCGAGAAGCCTTTTCCAACTTGTCTTCATTTACGCCTTGTGAAAAGACGACGTCGTTTCGTGGCTGTATATCCGGATTGGATTATGACAAAAATGGGGAAGAATTTCCCATTCTACACACTTATTCACAAATGAAAAATGGATTAATAAATCGACTCGCCGAATTTCTCTCGATAATTGAGAAATCAAATCTGGTTTTTAGTGGGGCAATAGTTATTGACGTCAGTAATAGCGTCAAATCTGGGAAAGGATTTCTATTGAAAACGAAGGGTGATATGCCGCTTACTCAAATATCTGGCAAAAAACTTGGGCTAGCGAGTAGCAGACACCTCAACCTCAATGAGATTCTTCCAAACTATTTTCAAATATCTTCAGGTATACCTAGAAAAATAAGTAATCAAAGTGAAAATACTATTTTTTTAAACTAATTGGAAGAAAAGGGTAACATACATTCAATATACAATTTAGTTAAATTGTATGGACGAAGTAGAATCATACCTCTCTACTCAACATACATATTTCTTTTCTATGACTACTTTTGCGCATTATTTACTGAATATTTCTTCCAAATCAAATATCGGCTGGATGGCTGGACGGGGAGCGGGGAGTACACCGGTGTAACAAGAATTGCAACTGAATAAATAGTATTGAAATGGAAGGATAACGTAGAGCGCCTATTGAACGAATATATTACCTTTCAAGTTGGTGAGTATGGAAATGTTCAGTTAAATGTGCATAGATGGCTCGATACGACCGGGGATTCGTCTCTTTCCCTCGCCGGGGAAGTCTTAAAGTATGACTTGGAGGAATCAATTTGCCGCGTATCAACAATAAGAAACGAATTACTAAGTAATATTGGTGTCAGTCTCGGTAGTAACAATCAACAAAACAAAAAAGATTTTCACCGATTTCTCAATGCTTTTTTTCTTTACAAAATGATTGTTGCTGAGGTTACTCGCCAGAAAGCTTTGATATATACCATTGATTATTGCATCGAAAAATTGAACGATATAGATCTCGAGAAATTGAACAAGATAGATATCATGAAGCTTGATCTTTTATCAAGTTTATTCGATGGTTACATTGACGAACAGATACTTTTCCTCAAAACAATTCTTGAGAGAAAAAAAAGTTTCTTCATTGAATCCAAACTGTTAATGAGTGAGAAATCGGTAGGCTCTTCGACCGAGCTGGAACCTGCAGTGAATCCCACTTCTCTCGGGTTGCCCCGCATCGAACCCATCCGAGCAGGATTTTCATTTTCAAGCGATGCTCTTTCCATTGCGGGGAGGGAATTTTGGAATCTATTTCTGCATGATTTAAACCGTGGGGGAGATTCAACTAAAGATATTGGTGGGAATATTTCAAGATACATTTCCGATCAGGTTAGTAAACTAAATTTTCTAGATGACTCACCTATACGGAACTGTGCTAGAAGCACCTTTATTCCGAGAATCAAAAGGGATTTTTTTATTGGGAGATGCAACAGTAGTTATCTCGACGTCCTGGAAAACTTCTATGCGGGCTCCGAAGATGAAACCCTCTCATCTAATATCATCTCATTTATTCATCCCCAACTGTCGGATTCGTTGTCATCCAATTTATCGAAACAAACAGCAAGGGAGGTTGCTGGCCACGTACTCACGCCAATTCAATTTATTTCGTCTAATCTGCATGAATCCACAGCCACAGCATTAGTAACTCATTCAGATGGACTTTCCAACTCTATTTCGGATCTGAATAGGTTACTGGCGAGTTTGAACTCATCTCCTCGTGAAGCGATAGAGTCCTTCTTATATTCGTGCAGTAGCGCTGGAGTTTATTTGGGGAAGACGTCGATAAACTCCGATTCATCGTCGGATCGGCGACCCCAACCCCGTCCCAAGAATCTGGTATTGGATCGAGTCTATCAAAAGAATTTGCCTATTAGGTATTTCTGGGAACCGGAAGAAATGGAAACATCTTACTGGTCGCTAAGACTCCCATTATGCAACGATGTAACATCGAGATCTCTAGCAGAATCGATTGGAGAGGAGGTTGCGCGCGAAGATACGGACTATGCGGATCAATCTATCCGGAAAGAGGCTATTCGTCCATCCCACTTTATAAAATTCAATGAATTATTAAAAGATTTGAACAGATATGAGATCTCTTGGATCTTTTGGAGAGACAATATCGGTGAAAAATGGAGCTTATTTAGAGATTATATACCTTGGTTTTTTACCCCTACCTGGTGGAGATACTTCTACGATCTGATTAGAGAAACATATCCAGAAATAGTACTTAAAATAAGTTATGACTCGAATCATATTTTTCCCAGGATTTATAAAAGAATTGCTGAGGATGTAGTAGATGGCGCGAAAGCCTATTTATCCCAAAGACTGCAAAGCCTAGGATTGAGATTTGACAACGATTCTATCAATACTGTAGTATCCGAGATAGGTCTTCTTATTTTCGAAGAAATTCCTGATGAAGCGGAGATTTTACATTCGGGAGGATGGTCAGGATCTCAATTTTCCAATAGGTCTATCTGCTATTACTTCATTCTTTCGGTATTAATTGTTCTTGTATTATTCAAACACCCTTTGTCTGCCGTTTCGGGTTTCAATTCCTTTCATCCATGGAAACGTTTCAACACTATTGAATATCTAACAGACCCAACGCGTGGATCCTATTTGAAAGAGGTAATGTATTCCCCTTCGACAAGCTAAATGTCAACGAGAGATCTACTAATCTATTCTTTGAATAGATTCTTGAATTATATAAATAATATAATCTTTTTTTTCTTTGTGAAAAATGAACTCGAGTCATGGATGTTTCATAAAGAAAGCTCCGATATCCTAGATAGTAAGAAAGAACTACTGACTCAACACCTAGTGACGAATAAAATTTTTCGCAGGTATGTGTCGAAATTGAATTCCAATTATGATTTATCGAGCAACGAGATTCCTCATGAACCTTATCCACACGAAAGATCTAATGTTTTGGCATACTTACTTCAATTCTGGCAAAATGATCTATTGAGTCACAAGATCCGTAAGTTGGATCCTGCGGAGAAGTGGGCCTTTTCCGCTCTCGAGAGAAATATTCTATTTTCAGTAACAACGAGACGAAGAGGCAGTCTACTAGATATGCCATGTCATGACATACCTATTTCACTCCAATCGGGATTATTACCATCTAAAGGAATTTTGCTAGTAGGACCCATAGAAACTGGCCGATCTTCCATTATTAGAGATGTAGCATTCGACTCCTACTTTCCAGTGGTGAAACTACCATTGAAAAAGCTGATATACAACCGATCCTTCTTTAATAATGTACGTGGAAATTTCATCTCGAAAGAAAGCGTACACCGATTAAATTTCGTTTTTGAAATGGCGAAAGAGATGTCTCCTTGTACACTATGGATTCAAGATATTCATGAATTGAATATTCATCGTTCGTATCATAAGCTAGAAGCTGATCCCAAATTCTTACTTTGCCAAATATTGAAAAGTATTGGTGACAGGCGCAGCAATTCCAACATCCGCAGGAATGTTGTCATCGCTACGACTCACGTACCTGCGAGGATAGATCCAGCCCCAATAGCTCCGAACCGGTTAAACTAATTAATAAATTTTCGAAAATCCAACGGGTATCAACGTCATAAAGAATTATCAATTCTATTACGTATCAAAGGTTGCAAAATGGAGGCTAATCCGCCTCTTCCTCTTATTGAAGGTACTGGGTTTGGAACTACGGGTTATAGTAAACGAGATTTATTTTTTCTTGCTAATGAGGCGTTATTAATAGGTACTTCCAAAGGAAGTAAGATTCTACGTAGCGACGCAATTGAATTAGCTTTGCATAGACAACATTCGACTGCTAGTGATATGGGCAATGGGATAGAATCCGGTTCTGAATGGGAAATCTTTTCTCACGAGATAGCGGAAGCTACTTCAAAGAATAGTTTGATAGATACTTATATCACAAATACATACATTGGTCGTAACGCGTTAAAAATGCGATTTTATTATTTGTCTAACTGGTATGTGGAACCTTCAATAACCAAGTCAACATTTAATGAATTCACTCTATTTTCGCATATCCTAGGGATACTAGCTGGATTAGTTGCTCGCGATTCGCTCCAAAGGGATATGAGAAAGGAGGAAAATTTCATTGTTATCGACAAACTCGTAGAGAATGACTTGAACCTAGCTTGTGGCGTACTAGAAAACCTCTCGACTAATTTCTCACGTTCGGAATTTTGTAAAGACGGAAGTCAACACAGTAATAGTCTTTCCTTTTCCGTTCCTATCGATAAACCCAAGTATTGTTCAGGTGTAACCTCTAGAAGTCGTTCTTCTAAATTTGTGAGAAAGGGGGGGTTTAGCAGTCTAACCGACTTCGAACTGCAACAGTCACCCGAACTAATAAACTCAAGTCCGACGGAAGTGTCGCGTGAGATCACTTGGTCCCATAAGGCTTGGCGTCTCCGTTTCCTGCGAAGCGGGGCTTATGAATTGATGAGGGTATTATCTGAACCCAATCATTTGTATAATTTAATTTTTCTCTACCAAAATCAGAATTATATACCCCAACAAGATTTTGAATTCAATAAGATTAAGGGTGACAAAAGTAAATGGTGTGATAAAAGCGGATATCTATTCACTTCTGAAAAATCTGCGACTAATGTGACAGATAAATCTATTGAAAGATTGGAAAACCGGTTGGATAATATGTTGTTACGCGAGCAATTTATCGAATTGGGAATATCCGGCGACTCATCTAATGAATATGAAACACACTGTAATCGATTCGATGAAACGACTCGACTCTTCGGGGGGCGCTTCATATGGGACCCCATGCTTCTGTTCCAGCCAGATCCTAACATTCCTCCCTCGCGTCGCAGCTTGTTGCCGACGAAAGAACTGGCGCGGAGGCTTTACACCATTTACGGTATGAGAAGGCAGCACCTTAATAAAATGTCAAATAAAAAAATTAAAAATTTCTTTCTCTATCGTGAAGATAATCCGAAATTGAAACCTGACTCACCTATTAAGCGGTGTAATAATCTCCCTATGGAGGAAGAGGAGCGAGATTTTGAATACGTCAAAGAAACTTCCTCTATGGATATATATCTGCAATATCCGCAGACATTTAGTCCCGCTCGCTTTGATTCCTACGTGGTAGCAGAAGATTTCCCAGAGCGATTTATTCGGTTTAGGCTTCTGGTTCATAGAAACAAATGGATGAGGCGAAACCGTTGCCGATTTCAGGATTTTCTTATCTATAACATGTTGCTTGAAATTTATTAATATCTATTCAATCCGTTCCGGTTTGGTGGGGCGTCACTGGATCGAGCGACGAAACAATTTTCTCAGGAAAGTTCATAGAACAAATCTTAGATACCCCTCATTCTGTATAGATTTCTAGCAATATAATTAGAAGCCAAATCAGTAAAAGGAAGGTCTATATTTTCCTTTTACTGATACAAATCATTTTGTCACAGCATCTTAAATAGTTAAGGAACTGAAGGCCATTTCCTAGATGAGTCTTTTATTATTCTTTCTGTTTAGAAAGAAGATTCGGAGGGAGCAATAGCTTCTTCCGTAGGGATTTTGCGAAACAGCTTTTTAACATCAACGTCACGCTTGAAATAGATCCTCTATTTCATAAATTTGTGGATTTACTCCCTTCTCCAGATGACTAATTGATTCGCTCATTCTAATCGCTCAATACACCGGAATTGAAGTGGGGGCCCCCAAAAACGACCTCATAGGATAGGCAGGACCCTTGGGGTATTCAAGGGGGGGGGTAAGGACGAAGGACGCACAAATCTTCTTCTCCCCAATTTTTAGAGCTGGAAATAAGCACGATAGTGAATCATTCACTGGTTGGTGGGTCATGGTCCGACGCAATTTTATTTGGCATCTTTGGCAAATACAACTATCCAATTACTAGGAATTATTGACGAATCTCCCCGGGTAGGATTCGAACCTACGACCAATCGGTTAACAGCCGACCGCTCTACCGCTGAGCTACCGAGGAAAGTGTTGGGGGATTCAGTCTCATACATACTTAAATACCTTTGTTCTTTGAACCGCCTCTAAATCTGTAATACGTTAAGCTTTCTCCGACATTTCGTGAAGTAAACTTCGCGTACACCCTAACTCCTATTATAGCATTATAGGGGGGAGGCGGCGGCGATAGCAATCCCGTTTGAATGGAAGGGTACCCTACCCAAATCATCGGAGAGGGGGGGGGGCAATCGATCGGGGTCGGGATCAACCCCACAAGCCCCCCACGATCTGTATCGATCAATCACCAATTAGTACTTTCTATTCCCCCCCCTCCAAGAAGCGTAGTAGAATAACCACAGGATTTTCCTACCTTGTAGGAATAAGTAATATCTTTGAGGAATAAAAGGAGCAAAAGGGAAAGAGATGGGGATGGGGGAGATGAACAATAGTCGGGAGAAATGAACACGAATTGGAGCTTCGTGAAACGAAAGTAGCAGTTTACGGCAAGGGCGGGATTGGGAAATCTACAACCGATATCGGTAAAGCAACTCCAATTACTAATCCGAGTAGATATTGAGATATTCTACCATTTTTCCCGTGCCGCATACTCTCTCCACCAAAGAGACTTGATGCACCAGTTCCGTTGGTAAACCCATCAATTATCCATTGATCAAAATGCAGAACTAACTTGCTGAGTAAAGCTATACCTCGAGTGAAGTAAGCTTTGTAGTAATAATCAATATAACCCCGATTGATGGACCAGCCTCTTATGGAAGATACAAAATTACTTAGCAAATTTCTATTGATTAATTTTTCAAAAAATTCTGTGTCGACAATTTCATTATCTTGTCCATAAACTCTGAAAGAAACTAATAATCCAAAAATAGATAAACTAAGTGAAGGGATTGAACTAGTTAATGTCTCCGTCAAAGGCCCAACATGTTTACTAACTTCGGAAAAGAAAACAAAAGAAATCAGCCAATCAAGCAAAAAGTCTAAACTAATTCCCTTTTGGCTTGGGTCAACTCCCACCCCCGCCAATCCTACAAATATGGTAGGTATCGCCAAAACAATCAGAGGCAATACCATGCAAGAATTTGATTCCTCTGGATATAAGAGATTTTGCTCGGAATGAGGTTGATTCTTCCCCTCACAAACTGAATCACCTCCGGGAGGACGCTTGATGACGAGGTTTCCAGCTTCTGTGACACTGTTTTGTTTCGTATTTGTTGCAGATATAACATTACTAAATGCTTTTGCGGTAAATGATTCTGGCTGAGCCCCACCCCATGGAGTAATACCTTTTCTGGTTGGCATAAAATTATTTGAATCAATATAATTTGTTTGATTAGCACGAAAATTTCCCTCGAAAGTAAGGAGGTAGATACGAAACATGTAAAACGCAGTAAGTCCTGCTGTAGTAGAAGCTGCTAATCCGAGATAAGGGGAGCGCAACCAACTTTCAGTAATAATTTGATCCTTAGACCAGAAACAGGATAGTGGGGGTATGCCACATAAAGAAAGAGTACCCGGAAGGGAAGTAGTTCCAGTAATTGGCATGTATTTTCTTAAGCCACCCATGAAAAACATATTTTGACTTTTAGTGGGAGAGTATCCGACCACTCTTTCCATGGAATGGATAACTGAACCAGAACCCAAAAACGATAAAGCTTTTGAATAAGCATGCGTAATGAGATGAAACAAAGCAGATCGGGAGGCACCGATACCCGAAGCTAGTACCATATATCCTAACTGAGACATGGTGGAGTAGGCCAAACCCCTTTTCAGGTCTTTCTGGCCAAGAGCTAATGTGGCCCCCGGCAAGGTTGTTACTCCGCCCACCCAGGAAATAGTATACATCGTTGGAGGCAATATTGAAATAAAGCTGAAAATTCGAGCTATGAAGAAAATTCCGGCAGCCACCATAGTAGCTGCGTGAATAAGAGCCGATATGGGCGTAGGTCCCTCCATAGCATCTGGTAACCATACGTGTAGTGGAAATTGGGCGGACTTGGCAACCGGACCTAAAAAAAGCAAAAGGGCTATTGTATTAGCGAAGATTGGATTGATTGCGCCGTTGCTATTCAGTTCGAAAAATCAGTCACACAATTCAAAAATCTCGAAGCTACCAGTTATCCAGTAGACACCTGATATACCCAGCAGTAACCCAAAATCTCCTATGCGGTTGGTTACAAAAGCTTTCTGACAAGCATTTGCGGCGCTCGATCTTGCAAACCAAAAGCCTATTAACAGATAGGAACACATTCCGACTAATTCCCGAAAAACGTAAATCTGTATCAGGTTCGGACTAAAAACTAACCCTAACATTGACGCAGTAAATAAACTTAGATAAGCGTAAAATCTTACGTATCCCTAGTCATGACACGTGTAACTATCGCTGTAGACCATCACTGAAATACCCACAGTAGTGACTAATATTGACATAGCAAGAGTAAGCGGATCAATCAAAAAACCTATTTTCAAACGAAAATCACTTTTTGGAATCCAAGCCCACAAATACTGCTGGATAGAGTGAGTCGCAGCTTGTTGCTGAAATAGGGCAAGGGAAACGAACATAGCAGTGATTAACGAAAAGGTATTGAAAGTCGCACACAGACGACGTAAACTTCTTGCAACTTTTGGAAAAAAAAATGATAGGGATCCAGTCGAACGAGAAGCTGCCAACGGACACGAGGGGATGAAACAGGCATTTTGGTTTGGGAGTTCCACGAGCGTATCAAGTCCAAATTAAATTTGTTGTCGCTTTCAACTTCTTCTGACTGGGAGTCAAAAAAAACCTGGGAACAAAATGAAATAGAATATACGTAAACGATTTAATTAGTGTTTAACTAGACAAAAAGCCCCACCTGTACAATTTCTTAGTTTCATGTTATAAAAATATGTAAAAAACTTGACAATATTTAAAGAAGCCCGAGATACTTATTCAAGTTAGATAATTTGATTCCAAATAGGTTTGCAAACCACCTCCTCATTTTTTTCTGCTACCGAAAAAAAGTGGATAGATAAAGAGAGAAAAATAGGATGAATAAATATGCAATAATTGACATCGGAGGTAAACAACTCCGAGTAGAACAGGGAAGATTTCACGACGCTCGGCACTTCGCTTCAGTTCGACCCGTCTTGACATCCAATACAAAAATATCAATAAATCGGGTCTTACTTATTCGTGATGGATCTAGCATCAATCTTGGATATCCTTGGTTGGATGATGCAGTTGTCAAAGGCAGAATCTTACACAGTTGCTTCAAAAAGAAACTGGTGATACAAAAGATTCATTCTAAGAAGAAAACAAGGCGAACTACTGGATATAGAGAAAATATGACTCGATTCGTCGTTGATTCCATTTATTTTGGCGGCAAAGACCTATATAAATCTTAACTAGTCTTTTATATCGAATATTGAATCAGTAGATACTTAGAGAATTGATGTAACAACGTAGAACTTCACTGACTTTTTTTCCTTTGCTCGTGCTCGTTTTTATTTAGTTCTTTTTATTATATCCATTCTATCGGTACGTATCAACACAGTTCTAAGTTAGTTGCAAAAAAGTACTAGATATATGGCAGTTCCTAAAAAACGAACTTCTAGATCAAGAAAAAAGATGCGTAATCACGCATGGAAAGCTGAATCCGTGGGGGTGGCGTCAAGGGCTTTTTCCCTGGCCCAATCTGTGTTAACCGGTCGTTCCAGAAGTTTTTACTATGTAACACAAAAAGTGGAGAATAAAAGAGATTTATAAAATAAAAATTAGATTACTTTTTTCCTGTCATTTTCGAAGACGTAATATAGATATATATGTATGAAGTGAATGATTAGGTAAAAAACTATGAAACAAGGGAAGGGGTGTAACAACAAGAAGTACCAGTACGTTGAGGTTAACAAAAAATCCGACTTTGTAATATGGAATACTTACCTAGAAATTCGAGGTATGTTATTTGACCGTGTTGAGACTTGTTGCTAATGATTTACTCAATCACGGTTACAGCATAAGTTTGACTAATGAAAATTGAACTCAGTGGGCAGCGAGTTCAAACGCGAAATAGTTTTAATATTGCGGGAGTTAGTAGCTAACTAGTTAACAGCTGCTACTTCGTTTCCCCGGTAAATGCGGACATGTAATAATCGAGGAAACAAAAGAGCGATGAAGGACTATACTTTCCCCTTCCCAATTTCCTAAGTATGGACAAGGACAAAAAAAATGACTCCGAAAGGCAAAACTAAGTCAAAAATACCTCTTCTTTTTGCTTATTTTCGGAGTTTCTTGTAGATATTTCAGGGGAATTCCACCTAAAGTAAAAACTATATGTATTTCAGCTTATCAATTGTTTGCCTGGGAAAGCGGCAAACTTATATAACTACTTCTTCACAAACCCAGTAACTTTATCTCTATTCGGAATAGCAGGATTCGAACCTGTGACCTCCATCACCCCAAGATGGCGCGCTACCAAACTGCGCTATATTCCGCTACATATGCACATATATACATATATATATATATCTATATGTCTGGTGTTACATGCTAGCACCAATACTACTTCAATTTAATAAATCATTTGCTAAACTAGTTTTCTATTTGTTGAAATAAGTCATTCCGGGAGCAAAAGAACCTCTATTTGCCTTGCCATTGCGACAACTTGTCCGTATACAATTAAATCTTTTGCAAACAGATGTTGACATGCCACCCCAAAACGATATAAAATATCTCCGTATATATATATATATATATATATATATATAATCTATTACAAGAAGCCGCTATGGTGAAACAGGTAGACACGCTGCTCTTAGGAAGCAGTGCCAGAGCGTCTCGGTTCGAATCCGAGTAGCGGCATTAGATAATTTCTCAACTTTTATATACAGATTTATTTAATGGATAGGTGGAAAAAAAAAGAATCTATCTATATCTAAATAAATTTATTTTCCATTTGTAATATATATATATATATATATGTAATTCATATGGTTCAGTATACTTTTCGAATCAATAGAAATTAGTTACTAGTTTCTATTTAAGTTATGACAACGGTAATTCTCTACCTCTTCGCGTTTGTACAAAAAAAGGAAAAATGTTACTTTGGTAGTAATTGATTTGAATCCGATCAGATCAAGTTGGAATAATTTACCGGTCTCCATTCATTACGACGTATACCTATATGGAACGCGCTTCTATTCACATCTCATTTCTGATGCTTCTTTCTGCTACGCCGCCGAATCCAGCCAATCTATTTTACAGTTTTGATAAGTCAAATAAACTTAGCAAGAAGAGTATGACAATTGCTTTTCTCTGCACGACGGAATTTTCAGTAATCCGCTGGTTTCAAACTAGGCATATACCACCGAGCAATCTGTACGAGTCATCAATGTTTCCTTCATGGAGCTTCTCTTTATCATACATAATTTCAGAAGTCAGGAATCAGAATGGGTTGTCGGGTGCAATTACAGCGCCGGGTGCTATGCTGACTCACTCGTTTGCAACCTTAGGCCTCCCTGAAGAGATGCAGCAATCCGCGCCTTTAGTACCTGCTTTGCAGCCTCACCGGTCGATGACGCATGTAAGTACGACGCTGTTGAGTCATGCAACCCCGTCGTGCGGATCTTTGTCGGCAATATCTCCATCGAGTATTTTTTATGGCAAGATAAGCAATTACTCCGTTTTCGATTTAAGACACAATTGTAACAAATGTAGTACTTTACTAAATATTCGTAGCGGGACTGATGCACGGAGTTTCCCCCATCTACTACCCTTAAACTCAAGGAGATGTAAATTACTTAATCAATTAGATAGATGGGCTTATCAAATTATAAGCTTGGGGTTCTCGTTATTAACCATTGGTATACCTTCCGGGGCGGTGTGGGCTAATGAAGCTCGGGGATCTTATCGGAGCTGGGACCCTAAAGAAACTTGGGCGCTAGTAACTCGGTCAATACACGCAACTTACCTTCATATTAGAACGACTAAAAAGCAGATGGGGGAGGGGCCAGCTGCGGCAGCATCTACTGGTTTTTTTCTAGTTTGGGTTTGCTTCTTGGGAGTCAATTTGTTGGGGGTTGGATTACATAACTACGGATGGCTGATATAGAAGCAACAGATTTAAAAATTACTAAGTTGAAAATGAAGGCGTTTAATTCGTCGGTTTTTCAATTTTACCGAGTAAACAAGATGAAGATTTGGTGGGAGAAATAATTCAAAGATGGGGGAACGAAAACAAACATTTGATAGATGAGTAGGGGGGGGGGTAACTACATTCACATGTTTGTCTGTTTCTGTTTCCCCATCCCAGTATATTTTTATTTGTGCTAGCGATTGCAAGAATAAACCGTTGGAAAATAACGAACGTGTCGTATATAAGTATTTCGTATATTAAGTATTTCGTGCATAAGTGCTGATGCGGTTGGAGTTGGCGAGCTTTTCTACCAGGCAGGAACTAAAAATCAATTTTTTTGTATCAATTTATTTATAGCAGTGTAGTTTAGTTAAGTTGGCCCCCTCCTTACCCCATATCCGAATATGAAAACGAGATTGAGAACACTTTGCTACTCCGTATAGGTAAAATTAAATTTGGGTACAAACCGATACCTAATATTGGTAGGAAAAGGCAAGTCGAGGTGAATACCTCCCTCGGACCGAAATCAATTAAATAAGGATTTGATTCATTGGACAATCTATAGCCATAAAACATTCGGCGTAACATGGATAATAAGTAGATAGAAGCTAATATTGTACCGGTTGCCCCCAGCACTATAATTTCTGCTTTAAATAAAAATGAGTATTGCTTGCTGGTAACAACCCCCAAAAATACCAATAATTCCGATACAAAACCACTCATTCCTGGTAATGCAAGAGATGCCAACGAAAATGCACTAAACGTTGTAAATAGTTTAGGCATCGGAGCTGCTACTCCCCCCAATTCATCAAGAAGGAGAGTCTGCGTTCTGTCATAGCAAGTACCTGCAAGGAAAAATAACGCTGCGCCAATTAAGCCGTGAGATATCATTTGCAATATGGCTCCGTTAATACCCGCGTCTGTCAAAGAACCAATCCCAATAGTAACAAAACCCATATGGGAAATTGATGAATAGGCTATCCTTCTCTTGAGATTACGCTGACTCGTAGAAGCTAGAGAAGCATATACAATTTGAATTGCTCCGAGCAATATCAGCCATGATCCAAATAAACAATGCGCATGAATCAGTAACTCTAAATTGATTCGAATCAGCCCGTATCCTCCCATTTTTAATAATACCCCAGCTAGTAACATGCATGTGCTATAATGCGCCTCTCCGTGAGTGTCTGGCAACCAGGTGTGAAAGGGAAATATCGGCAATTTAACTGCATAGGCAATTAAAAAGCCTAAATGAAGAGCAATTTCCAACGAGATGGGGTATGATTTACCCATTAAAATCTGGATATCAAAAGAGGGTACCCCGTTTCCATAAAAACTCGTGGTTAAGGCTGCTACTGAAGGGAAGATAGAGCCGCCGGCTGTGTATGAAACAAATTTTGTGGCCGAATATAGACGTCTTTTTCCACCCCATAGGCAGAGAAGTAAATAGACTGGAATTAGTTCCAGCTCCCACATGAAGAAGAAAAGCAAGATATCGCGCGAAACAAACAACCCAATTTGACCGCTGTACGTAACTAACATTGGGAAATGAAATAGCCGTGTATTACGAGTGATCGGCCAAGCCGCCAAGGTTGCCAGAGTAGTTATGAAACCCGTAAGTAAAACGAGACTCATTGAAAGTCCGTCAATACCTAATCTCCAATGGAAATGGATGGAGTTTATCCAGTTGACCGTCTCTATTAACTGGATGGATTGGGAATCAACTTGAAAATGACGATGAAAAATGTAAGTAATCAGCAAGAATTCCGATATGCAAATGCCCGGGGTATACCATCGAATAATTCTGTTTCCACCGCGAGGCAGGATTGGAAGCAAGAAACTGGAAAGAATTGGGAAGAGAACAATCGTTGTTAGCCGAGGTACATTACTCATCATGAATAGAAAATAATTTTTGATACGAAGCAAACTGCATGGGCCAACTACAACGACTCATACTCGGACTTCACAGTCTTGAAGCTTCGAGTACGAGTCATTATAATTTAGTAATTAAATTTTATGGTTTTATTGACTAACTAGTAAGCTAAACCCATACTTCGGGTGGTTTCAGCCCCTAGGTAGACGCGTACACTCAAAAAATCTGTTGGACAAGCGGATTCACATCTTTTGCAACCCACGCAATCTTCTGTTCTAGGGGCGGAGGCTATCTGATTTGCCTTGCAGCCATCCCAGGGTATCATTTCTAACACATCCGTGGGACATGCCCTTACACACTGAGTACAACCAATACACGTATCATATATCTTCACTGAATGTGCCATTGAGTTTATTTACTCCCATTGAATTCGTATACCGATTTTTTTTTAGTAAAGAGGTTGAGGTAAAACTTTTTTCCCTATCCCTTACGCGAATACGTTTTTTTACCACTAAGTAAAATATTTACATTTCTTCTCAAACTTATTTGACCAGATTCCAATTTTCTTTTTCTTTCAAAAACTTGTCCCCTTTCTACAAAAGAATAAGTTGACTACTTCTATAATATAATAAGGTATCAAAATAATTTAACAGGTAGGGATACTTTAGTTGAACAAAAAATTGATTAGATTGATGAAATCAATTTATATAGTTATCAATCACCATTTTAACAAATTAAACTGATCAATACGAGTAGATCTCCTATTTCGATGGAGAGAAAGGGCAGTGGCTAACCCAGTGGCGGCCTCGGCAGCCGCAACGGCTGTCACAAATGTTGAAAATATTTCCCCCCCAGCTTGCTTATTGTTAAAAAAATTTGAAAATGTGATGAGGTTTAAATTAACCGCATTAAAAATTGACTCGAGACTCATAAGTGCCCTAACCATATTTCTACTTGTAATTAAGCCGATAAATCCGATGCACAGAAGGTAAGCACCTAAAAATAGTCCGTGTTCAAACGTAGTTTATTAAAGCCCTCCTTAAGAATGAGTGTTGGTAAGTCAATTTTTTTCGCAACTTTTTCCTCTTTCTTTCTTTTTCTTCGGGGAAGTTAGTATTAATCATAAAGATTGAGAATTCTTACGAGATGACTTTTCGCCAACTGTAACTATGTCTTCGTCACGCGCTGGGTTAATTGCTCCCACCAAAGCAACTAAAAGAAGTATCGAAAGAAGCTCAAACGGAATTAAAAACTCACCCAATAACTTATACCCGAGTTGGTGGACGTCAATCCTGGGTGTATTTGACGAAAGAATCTCCGGTTGATTAACGAAACTTATATCGAACCATTTTGTATTATGAATTGTATCAACCAATACCAGAAAGAGGGCTGCACAAGCTCCCGAAACGGTGAAGTACCCTACGCCCCGAGTGTTAGAATCGGATCGCCTCGGTTTGTCGGTAACCATTACAGCAGACACAATTAACACATTTATAGCTCCTACGTAAACAAGCGGTTGTGCGGCAGCTACGAAATCAGCATTCAATACGAAGTATGATAAAGATATACGGGTGAGAACCGATCCCGAGGAAAAAGCAGAATGAGCCACATTAGCAAATGACACTGTGCCCAAACTTCCTAGCGAAATACCTGACTCTATTAGTGACAAAATAAATTCATGAATTAATTTAGATAGATTCGTTAGACACAACTACTTCGATATTTTATGAAATTTCTACTTCTACTTCATACTCGTTCTTTTCGTTTTTTTCCTTTAGTTATAAATAACTAAGAAAAATCAATTTACCTTATCGGAATATGCAATTAATTTACGGGTTACTAATTAGGTTAGGTTTTGAGTTAATTTTTTCACCCCCAAACTTTTTGGATAAATAATTTAACGAAGTCGAAACCACTTGAATTGAAACATCTTGAGATGTAGAAAGAGGTAGACGACCCAAAGCCGTTTGATCATGATTTAGTTCATGACGGTCATAACTGGAAAGTTCATACTCTTCAGTCATTGACAAGCAATTGGTTGGGCGGTATTCAACACAGTTTCCGCAAAAAATGCAAACCCCAAAATCGATACTATAGCTTTTCAATCGTTTTTTCCTGATATCCTTCATTAAGATCCAATCTACGACTGGCAGATTGACCGGACATACTCGGACACATACTTCGCAAGCAATACATTTGTCAAATTCGAAATGTATGCGTCCACGAAATCGTTCGGATGGTAAAATTTTTTCATACGGATATTGGACAGTTATGGGTGAACGATTTGAATGATCCAACGTAACCGCGGAACCTTGACCTATGTATCTTGCGGCTTCTACGGCTTGTTGCCCATAACTCCGAAATTCAATTAGTGTGGAAAACGTAAAATAGATGAACCCAACTTGCTAATTATTTTTAGTACATATAAACTTATATGTACGAGAAAAGAAACAAATAGCATACTTGTTTCCTTTCTTTTTTAGTAGATTAAACAGATTTGACTTGAACTGAAACTAAAGTAAAGGGGGGTTAGCGCATTAGCAGAAGTTCAAACGAGGCTGTGAGCAACAAATTTCCCGAGGCAATAGGCAAAGGAAATTTCCATCCGAGATCTAATAATTGATCTATTCTTACCCTAGGTAAAGTCCATCTTGTTAAGATGGAGATAAATAAAAATAGATGAGATTTTGATAATGTAGTGATGATGCCCACCCCTCGCCCCAAAACGTCGAAGGACTCGCCGCTATAATTTGGAAATGGAAAAAATCGTCCAAGATTTTCAAAAAAAGGAATTGGGGAATCCCATCCACCCAGATATAAAATTGTTACAAATAGTGAGGAAGCCAATAGGTTTGAATGAGAACCAACATAAGATAGACCAAATTTTATTCCTGAATATTCGGTTTGGTAACCCGCAACCAGTTCTTCCTCCGCTTCCGGAAGATCAAAAGGAAGTCTTTCACATTCTGCTAATGACGAAATGAAAAATGCTATGAACCCTGTGGGCTGACGCCATAGATTCCACCCCAAAAACCCATATTTGGATTGTGTCTTTACTATATCAACCGTACTCAGGCTACCAGATAAGAGTAGTCGGCGGCGACTTCCGCCTCTAGTTCAAAACCGTACGTGAAATTAGAGTTTCATACGGCTCCTCATCAATTCCATAGAGAGGGATTAGTGACACCTGGTCGTCATCCGTGTCTCAAATAAAAATCACCGACTCAAATTGATGGGATTCCGTTTGCCACAACAAGGCAGTTGCTTCCGAATCTATCTCAACCTCATTTATTTCCTTTTCATAAATCAGGACCCGTTGCAAAACTTCTGAAGTTCAACATATATCTCTGTCATCTCTAAATAGAAAAAAGAAATAAAATTAATTTCAGTTTCATCTGGAGATAAAAAGAAAAATCAAATTGACTAGTTCAGCATTGTACCTGTTGCAGCAAGCTCCAGGCTAAAGCTGAAAAAAGCTTATACCTGATTTTTTGATCACCGAAACTTTCATGGGGGTTACTTCGTTCCAAACGGTTATAATCGCAGTGAACAGGACTATACTCGAGACTGAAATATATTGGATGCACTGCTCAATCGTCCCTACCGAGACTGAGTCTATCTCATGTGTGGAAACACTAAACACTAAGAAAAGCAGATAGAAATTTTCAAAAATTAACTCTTTAGATATCTTAGTACTCTGGTTGCCTTTCCCTATTACTACAGTTCCCTCTGCTTAACAAATCTCTTGCGCATATTGGTGTTTCTTACTGTTCACTTTCATCTAATCCTAATATAAAGCGGAAGACAAATATCTGTTCCCGCGTCAAGCCTAGATAGAGCCTAGACCTGGGGTAAGTCGGTCTTCAATTCACCGCTCAGATATGCTTATACGCCCGTACACAGGGTATGGGATTTGAACCCGTAACTGCAAAAACGCCGTTTGATCTCACCCAAATAACTATTTGGTTTATTACTTAGCAATATTTTTACACTACTTATTAAAAAGTAGTAAGTTTTCACTTATTAATAATGCTTAGCAAATCGCACGTAGGGATGCAGATAATATACACAAGGCCAAGGGTATTTCGTAACTGATAGATTGGGCGGCAGCCCTGAGGCCACCTAAGAAGGAGTATTTGTTATTTGAGGCGTACCCCGCAATAAGAAGACCCAAAGGTACAATGCTTGAGACAGCGACCCAGTAAAAAGCGCCTATACCCAGATCAGATAACACGACATTTTGGCTAAAGGGTATTACCAAGTAACTTACTAGAACTGGTGTGACTACAACGACTGGTCCAGTGGTAAATAACCAAGCATCACCTTTAGATGGAATGATGCCCTCCTTCAATAGAAGTTTGATTCCATCTGCCAACGATTGAGTAATTCCCAACGGACCCGCATATTCCGGTCCAGTACGTTGTTGCACCCCCGCAGAAACCTTTCGCTCGAGCCACACGATTACTGGTACTCCCACCGTGACTCCCGTAACTAAAATGAGGGTAAAGAATATAATCCAAATTGATTCGGAGGAAGCTGTTGCAACCTCCAACTCGTTAACTAATTGAACTAATTGTTTTCCGTAAGTTTCGATATGAGTTGTCATTTCGGCGGTCAACCTCTCCCATGATTATATCTATACTACCCAATATCGTCATAATATCTGCGAGCTTCATTCCTTTTATCAATTGAGGAAGAATTTGCAGATTTATAAAACCAGGTGGACGAATTTTCCATCTCCAGGGAAAGACACCGTCATCTCCGATCGAGAAGATTCCTAATTCTCCCTTGGGAGCTTCTACCCTTACGTAATGCTCTTGTTTAGGCAATTTAAATGTGGGAGAAGATTTCTTGCCAACGAACTGGTAATTGAAACCACCCCAGTCTATTTCTTTTTCTTCTTGGACAAGACGTCGACCCTCCAAATTTTCATATGGACCTCCTGGAAGAAGTTTCAGCGCCTGTTGAATGATACTTATTGATTCCTTCATTTCATCAATTCGCACCAAATAACGAGCTAGGGAGTCTCCCCCTTCCCGCCACTTGATCTGCCAATCCAAGTTGTCGTAACATTCGTAGTGGTCGACTTTTCGAAGATCCCATTGAACGCCCGAGGCCCGCAATACGGGTCCAGATAAACCCCAACTGATAGCGTCTTGTCTGTTGATGAAGCCTACCCCCGTTACCCGCTTCAAGAAAATAGGATTCCTCGTAATTAGTCGCTCATATTCATGAATTTTTGGGAGACAATAATGGCAGAACTCTAAACACTTGTCTACCCATCCATAGGGCAGATCGGCGGCAACTCCCCCGACGCGAAAGTAGTTATGCATCATTCGCATACCAGTAACAGCCTCAAACAAGTCATAAATCATTTCCCTTTCTCGAAATATGTAAAAGAATGGAGTTTGGGCACCAATATCTGCCAGGAACGGCCCAAGCCATAACAGATGTGAAGCTATTCGGCTCAATTCGAGCATGATTACGCGTATATGACTAGCTCTTCCGGGTATTTGAATATTTGCCAGTTTCTCTGGCGCATTGGCTGTTACTGCTTCAGTAAACGTAGTAGCTAAATAATCCCACCTTGTTACATATGGAAGATATTGCAAAATCGTCCTATTCTCAGCAATTTTCTCCATCCCTCGATGCAGATATCCCAAGATTGGTTCGCAGTCGACAACATTTTCGCCGTCTAAGGTAACAACAAGCCGAAGAACACCATGCATAGATGGATGATGAGGGCCCATGCTTATTGTAACTGGATCCAGTTTTTTAAAATACATACCCGTGAATTGCTTCCTTTCCAGTAAATGTCACAGGATCTAGCTTCGCCAGAAAAAGTCGTGTCAACTACGACACGTCGAAAAATAAAACCCCCACCCACAACTTAACGCCCCCTTAAACCCCGAATACCCAAATTTTTTGCAATTTTGGTATATAGAGTTGTATTCTCATCGAATAAATAAATTAAAAGGCGCTTACGTTTACTGAGTAACTTCCGCAAACCTCTTTGGGATGAGTAGTCCCCAGAGTGTGATTCCAGGTGAGAAGTAAGCTTCAAAATCTGACGGGTTAAATAGTAAATTTGTGAAGCGGTAAACCCAGCATCTCTGTTCCCGCCGACTAGCTGCGCGTCAATAGATTTATACTTATCCATATTAATAATGATAATAATTACGATTTCTTGCTCTATCTCAAATCGATTATAAGCTGTTTAGTGGGCAGTTGCAGCAATAGCGCGTTGGATGAAAACGAAGTCTAGTTTTTTTAAGTATGATGCAGTATGACATCAAGTAGCTGTAGATATCTATGTTTCATCCATGAAAAGCCACAGCTTTTGTCATGATTCACGTTAATTATATATATATATTACGTAATTAATTGGAAATACCTTCGCTTTGGTAATTCCAATTAACTACAAATCTGTTGAAACCTTTGTTTCGTGGCTGATACCTTTTGCCCCCGTTAACTCCGAATAGTAGGATACATCCGAATCTTAAGTATCGTAAATTGGCTCCCAGTGGTAATGTTGAAGCAGAATCTACCGGTGCAGGCTAATTCTTCTAGACGGTGGCTAGGCCACAAAAATCGTTTAACTTTTTGAACTTCCCTTAACTCCGAAGGCTCAGATTCTTTGCTACTGCGAGTCCGTTCAATTTCCGATGCAGAATCAAAGTAGTCCGCTCCCGGTTTCGTAGACCTCGACATTAACAGAGATCGAAGGAATCGGAATTCCCGCCGACGTCGCGGAAGCAGGAGATCTCCAATGTTATAAATGTGAGACCATTTTTTGTTTACTTCTGTGGCTATCAGTGACAATTTTGAGATAGAAGTATCACTATATATTTTTTCATATAGTCGTTTTTTGACTCTGTTTTTTAATCTAGATTTGAATTTTAACAAGGGATTTATTATTTTGTACACCAAATTTTGGTCGTCAAATAATATTGATAAACGATGGGCTGAGAGGATAGACAAATTGTGGAAAAGACGAAGTTTCGTTGTTGCGTTGAAATACAGGTCTAATAGCTCTGAATCTACACAAGTATTCACACAAAGTGTGACGAGATCACGGTCATCTCCTAACATTCTTGTGAGAGCTGTTAAACTTCTCAAATTTTCTAGTTTAACCTCGGACTTCCATTTCCACCGAAACAGGTAGTCTGCATCTTCTCTTTCATCTAACATTATTTCGTACAGTTCATCAGATACTTTTTGGAATCTACGGTTTATATCTGGGACGATGCCATATGTAGTATTATCACTCAATATAGGATCTCTTGACCTCTTTCTTTTTCTCTTAAAAAATCCTTTTCCTCTTGCAAAATCTGTAACTAGCCACAGCATTGAATCAAACTTGGAATTGAATTTGATCTCTGAATCAAAAGTGTGGGAGTCAGATAATCTATTCATCCCCCTCCGTCTTACTTTAGTCATTCTCAAAATGCGATTTTCATAGCAAAACCTTTGTGCAACAGCATCTTGTCGGACGGAATTTTCATCAATATCCCCATTTCTTACAAAATCAATGAGACCTTGTAATAAATATCTACGTTTACGGAGCCTACTGAGGTTTTTAACTCGGTCCCTAAGTAAGGGTTTTTTGGTATATATGGAATAATTGCGTAACTCACCTCGAAAGACGTAACACCCTTGTTGATTTGCAATTTTTCCTTCGATATCGCTGAGTTCGCTCAAGCAACCAGAATTGATTCTCCATCTATGAGGTGCTATGCCGTGCCACAGTGTTAGTGGCAAGTTATATTCAGGAAAGCAATCTAACCATTTATTCCAATTACTGGCGTCTAGATCACATAACTTTCTCAAGAACCCCCACTCCTCTACGAACTTCAAAACCTGTTCATGGAAAAATTTATTTGTAATTTTACTAGTTGCCTCATCAAAAGAGCTATCTGTGTATTTATTTGTTTCTCTTGAGCTTGAAATAATTGAACCGTACCCAATTGGTAGACTGGAGGAATCTACCGAATAAGCCAAGGGTTGCTTAGACGGGTGGGGGGTTAATTCACCGTTTTGGCCTCTATCTCTTTCAACCCTTTCCGCACAACCGCCGTCTCTACCAGTCGCCAACAAATTCAAGTCTAAGCTTTTCTTCACGCCGATATCCCAAACACTATTATAGAGATAAGCTTGAGGTAACCATTGAGTTTTGCCAAACCGTGACAATCTATTTTTCGATCTGGATAGAACTAAATTTGTTTCGTGAATAGTAATATTAATTACTTTGATTAGTTGCGTGCGTAACGCAAAAAGTTCGTCGAGGCAATAGCAAAAATCTCTGTTAACTTTTAGATACGACATTGATGTAACCAAAAAGGATTTTTTGATTGCTTCTACAATGATTATATATGACTTCAAGGTCATTTCTTTAAAACCGATTAATTCGTTGAATTCTACAAAATTGGCAAGGTTTGTATCTTTCAATTTGTAATCTAAAGTTAATTCATCGACTTTAATTGTTTCAGTGTCCGGTTGATCTAGGTCAATCCCTCCGTTTAGCAGATTTGGTAATCCGATTGCGTAATTATGCGCTACGAGTTTTTCATCAGTTGATTTTTTAATAGCTAGTTCCTTGTTAAAATTACTAGCTAGTGGCACTTCCTCGCCGACATCAACGGATCCTACAAAATTTTTCCCATAAAAATTTAAATTCAATTCTACTTTTTCGTCTGTATCGTCGTTATGTACAGGCCTTATCTGAGTATTATAGTTTGGGGCGGAGTCAGTTGATACTCCCCTGGCCTTGAAAAAAAGGTTGAACTCTTCTAACAAAATTAGACCCGGTTTCAACATTTTTCCCAAATCGAATTTGGAATCGAGAAAACGGTAGACTTGCTTGGTTCCTATTGAAAATCTTTCCCTGCAGTTTCGAATCAATTCCTTTCTAACAGGCCCCCAAAATGAAGGCTGCTTTTGAATGCTTCCAAAAGGTATATCTGTCTGATATCCTAAAGCAGTTAGATAGGTAAATTTAGGCCTTTTCTGTTTCAACCTCCGTTTGTTTCTTGATTTTTGATGTTCAATGGAATCAGCTTTCATATATTTCTTGCAAGCAGTCAGTCGTTTTCTACTCCCACTGGAGTACCAAGGCTTCAGCCGAAACGGATATACAATTTTTATCTGTATACCTTCTCTCAACCAGCGGGGGGGAAGTTGATCCTGGGAGAACTCCTCACCATCAAACGTGCAACTAATGTGAATTTCTTTTTTCCACTTCGTCCAGTCTTTATTCCACTCGGAATTTTGCCGAATCAATATACGGCCAATAGTTTTGAAAACTATAAGTATAGGTAACTTCACAAACTTCCGAAATCTCGATTGAAAAACCAGCATGTAGCCTCTTCCGTTATGGATGGGACCTATGTCTGATCTAGCCGCTACAACTGAACGAGCAAGTTTCGACTGACTTGAAGTTTTCTTAGTCGACAAGGAAGTAGTTAGTTGCTGCCCAAATTGGTAATCGGTGGTTTTTTTCGAACCAGTAAAAGGTTTTTTAGCCTTCGAACCCGTTAACTGCTCAACAGGTAATTGAAATAAAATTGGTACTTCCAGCGATCTAAGAAAAAAAGCCGAATGCACTTTTTCTTGAAGTGTTTTCCAGAGCAACGTCTTTCTTCTCCTGGATCGCATGGACCCCTTCAAAAATTTTCGGCGGAAGTCAGATATTCTTGCATATCGCTTCACTAATTTCGTTGATCTGGGTTTTCCTTTTGCGAAGGTGAAGCCAACATTCCGTAATTTTCTGTGACGGATATCGCCATCTGCTCCCGGAAAATCAAATTCAGGATCGAAATATAGTTCGTTATTCCGAGCTAGATTTGCAGTCAGATCCTCAATTTTGTGGAGCATGTGTACCCTTTTCTTTGTGTTTGGTAGGCGTTTCCGACCACTAATCAAATATCTATTTGATAAGAAAATTTGATCAAACTTGTAACAATCCTCTTCTTGTTTTATATAAGTCAAGAATAGTGCTTGATCCTCGGGATCCAGGTTCATTATTTCTTCCCAGGTAACAACGGGACCGGACGGAGATTTTATCCTCCTGAGAATTTTTTGTACATCATAATCGTACAAAACTCGGTTTTTGAACATAAACTGGAATATACGTAGAGCTTTCGCCGACAAAGTTTCCCACGGTAAAGGATTCTTGACTCCCCGCCTCAATCTCCCATTATTTAAAGAAATCAAATCCTGGATGGAATTCTTTTTGGTTATAACAAGATCTCTGCCTCTTCTAATTTTTTTCCTTGTGTCTAATTCGGTCCAATCCCATTGGGTCAAACTCAATTCATCTCCCGTTAAAAATGTTTGTGGCACCGGAATCCGCACACGTAAATTACTAGTGAAGGGGTCGTAGACGTGGGGTACTCTTTCTTTACCCCTACCTATCAATCGAGTTTCTCTTTCCATTGCTTTCGAAAATAAAGAGCCAGTATCCAACAACTTGACTCGACCCATTAATTCTATTTGAAATATTTCATTTCTTACCAGTTTCTGTAAAATCCAGCTTCGATATGAGGAATAGATCTCCGTAAATTTACGGGATCCAAATAGAGATTTCTCCAACTACTTCTCAAAAATTGACAAACTAGGCAACGCTGCAACACATAATCTCTGTTTCCCGTCAGTTAAACAATTTTTGAAAAAAAAGGTAGATGTTTTTCCCCTGTAAAAACTGCTATTTAGGTTGAATCGACTGTTTCTGATGAATCGATTACCCCGATTACCTCTTGAGGGATCGAAAAAAGAGGTAGGCCACGGCTTGAAAAACCACCATAAAAAATCTGGGTACTCAGCAATTTCCCAGAAAGACATTTCCTTATCATGAGATTCATTCATGAACTTTATGGTCCAAAAAGGCACCGGAGCTCTACCCAGGTAAATCAACGCGTTTGCCACAAAAACAATACTAAAAGTTGTGTAGATGGCGCGTTTTACCAATAAGTAAATAATTGGGGAGTCTTTTTTTACACGAATCAATAGTAGCTTGGACAAGTGACTAAATACCAAGTGACCAATTAACCAACCTAAGAAACTAGTTACTACAAAAATTAAATTACTGCTATAACGAAATAGAAGCAGGTGGGTTAGTCTTGCCAACACGGGATTCGGTAGTAGAATGGGATTCAATATTTGAATAAAAAAACTATTGAAAAATAAACTTACTACCCGCGAATCGCGGAACGAGGTCACAGGACGCAAAATCTGGTAACTTGGTAAGTCATTAATTGTCAGACAAAAGATAACCATGTAAGGTATTGCAACGATGGTTAACAGATGTGGCTTTGATAACAATATATAGATTGGTGAGCAATATATTGATATTGTAGTTGCTAGTTGCGCGAGCATCAAACCACTCAAAGACGCGAGACCGCCAATATTTCCCCCCAAGAGAAAAGATCTCATACATAATATTTGGGGAGGTCCAACAGGTAGTGTCGCAAGTAAACCGTAATATAGACCAAATAATATATAAGGATTCATCAATTTTAGCCCAGTTAGTGACAAAATGTTTGATATATTTATATTCGTTGTAGTTTTTTTGATGTGCGGAATTGTTGTCTCACCTGATTTCTTCTTCTCTTTGTACTTTTCCCTTTTCATTTAGAAGCCTCAGGCTATATTCTATATTCCCCACAAAAACACCCACTCCCCCAATTTAAATATTGATACCATATACATTATATACACAAAAGTGAAATAATCCAAATGATTTTGAAAAATCAATTATGGGTTTAACTATTAAACTGCACCAGAGAGGTTGGTATTTATTTTCTTAATCGTAAAAATAAAAACTAATGAAACGAACAAGTTTTTTGATTGAGAACTTTTATAGATGATTATATATATATATATATATATAACAACTTTTCATAATGATTAATTACTAATCTTTAGTAATTAGTTTTTTTTCTGATAGCAGTTTAATCAGACCCCTACTGTCTGTCTGGACAAGCTGCGGCAGCCTAAAATAGAGTCACTTTTACGTCGCAATGGACGAGTAACTAGCTCGAGAGCATCTCGAGCATTAATAGATCCATGAATTTGTGCAAATGTAAACTCAACCGACCATTTGGTATCTATATCTCTAGCCTCCAAGGGATTGGCGTGGGCCATTCCAGTAATCGCCAAGTCAGGTTGTAGCTCATGCATACGCTGTACCTGACTATAATTGTCAGGTTTTTCAACAATTCGGGGCATGGGCTTCTTCATCTCCCCACAAGTATGTTGCAAAAGCAACAGCTCAGCAGCTTGATATCGCCTATCCATATAGGGAATACCTATTTCGTAAACAACCATTCCGCATCGAATTAAAAATCTCGCTAGAGAAATTTCTAACAGATTATCTCCCATGAAGAAAACAGATTTACCGTTTATTATTTTAAGGTAATCACTTAGGTTTTTCCATATTTGACTCTCTCTTTCTTCCAGGCCTTCTGGTTTTACACCAAATACTGAACAAATTTTTTCGATCCAGGCGCGTGTTCCGTCGGGGCCGATAGGAAAAGGCGCCCCAACCAACCGGCATTTCCTCCGACGCATTAGTGTTGTCGCTGTTCGGCTCAAGAACGGGTTCACCCCGCAGACGTAGACGCCTTCACCTAAAGCGGGAAGTTCAGTGTATTTCTGCGAGGGTAGCCAACCCGACACGGAAACAGACTGACGCCTTGACTCCAAATTCAATTGAGAAGCTACACTTGAAGGCAGAGATCCAAAAAGTACTAAATTAAATCTATTTGACTTACTTTTTCCATCAGAAATTTTACTACTTGGATTGACGTTAACTGCAATATGCTTAGCCACACCTTCTTCGTGTTGGTTTGTCGTACGATGATTATATTCCGGACAGCGGTGTGTCGTAGCAGCCAGTACAGTATCTTCCCCTTGAGTGAAAGCATGATCCAACCCATTTGCCCGTGCGACCACAATCGGTATTCCAAGCTGCTTCTCCAATTTGGGTGCTATACCCTCCAAATCCATTTTTATAATCTCTGTGGTACAAGTGCCAATCCAAATAATGACACTGGGGTTCCTATCGTTCTTTATTCGTACGCAAATTCTTTCTAATTCCTTTTGGTCATTTAACTGGGCTGAAATATCTCCCTCTTCTGATTCCGCCATCGCGTAACGAGGTTCTGCAAAAATCATGACTCCGAGAGCACTTTGCAAAAAGTAACCACGAGTTTTTGTACCTACTACTAGGAAGAAACTGTCTTCAATCTTTTGGTATAGCCAAGCTACGCAACTTATAGGACAAAAGGTGTGATAATTACCAGTTTCGCACTCAAAAGTAGGAATCTCAAGAGTCTTCATAGAAGTGTTTCCTTGGAGAGGTGTATATATATTTATTTATACGCGAAGACGTAGCCTTTTCAGTGTCGAATAATTGTAAAACCAAGCGGAGTACCTTGTTGATCACGTGGAGTATCTTGCTGGTCATTTTGAGTTTTTACTTTTTCTTCCGAGTTCGGATTTAAGTAAAAATCGGAAAGTAAGCTAAACAATTCCCTATCTGGAATTTCTCGCGGTACGATTCCCTCCGGCTTAGATAGAGTCTAATCCGCTATATTCGAATAGAAATCACAAACAAAATTTAGATTTGGCTGACATTCAGCCATTTCAAACAAAGTTTTTCCTTTTACTCTGGAAACACGAATATCTTCCACTAGAGGTAATACCTCAAGTACGGGCATGGGGCAAGCTTCTACGTATTTATTAATTAAGTCTCTTTCAGATGTTCGATTTCCTACTAAACCAGCTAGCCGCAAAGGATGAGTATGTGCCTTTTCCCTAACCGATGCAGCGATGCAATTTGCTGCAAAAAGGGCGTCAAATCCATTATCTGTTATAATGATACAGTAATCCGCATAATTTAGCGGAGCGGCGAAGCCCCCGCAAACTACATCTCCCAAAACGTCAAATAAAGTAATGTCATATTCGTAAAAGGCATTTGATTCTTTCAATGACTTCACCGTTTCTCCCACGACATATCCCCCGCAGCCCGCTCCTGCGGGGGGTCCGCCAGCTTCGACACAATCTACTCCACCATAACCCCTATAAATCACATCTTCCGGCCATACATCTTCATAGTGATAATCTCTCGATTGTAGGGTGTCAATAATTGTAGGTATTAAGAATCCTGTGAGGGTGAAAGTACTATCATGTTTGGGATCGCACCCAATTTGTAGTATCCGCTTCCCCCGCCTAGCCAAAGCTATTGATATGTTGCAACTGGTTGTAGATTTCCCAATCCCGCCCTTGCCGTAAACTGCTACTTTCGTTTCACGAAGCTCCAATTCGTGTTCATTTCTCCCGACTATTGTTCATCTCCCCCATCCCCATCTCTTTCCCTTTTGCTCCTTTTATTCCTCAAAGATATTACTTATTCCTACAAGGTAGGAAAATCCTGTGGTTATTCTACTACGCTTCTTGGAGGGGGGGGAATAGAAAGTACTAATTGGTGATTGATCGATACAGATCGTGGGGGGCTTGTGGGGTTGATCCCGACCCCGATCGATTGCCCCCCCCCCTCTCCGATGATTTGGGTAGGGTACCCTTCCATTCAAACGGGATTGCTATCGCCGCCGCCTCCCCCCTATAATGCTATAATAGGAGTTAGGGTGTACGCGAAGTTTACTTCACGAAATGTCGGAGAAAGCTTAACGTATTACAGATTTAGAGGCGGTTCAAAGAACAAAGGTATTTAAGTATGTATGAGACTGAATCCCCCAACACTTTCCTCGGTAGCTCAGCGGTAGAGCGGTCGGCTGTTAACCGATTGGTCGTAGGTTCGAATCCTACCCGGGGAGATTCGTCAATAATTCCTAGTAATTGGATAGTTGTATTTGCCAAAGATGCCAAATAAAATTGCGTCGGACCATGACCCACCAACCAGTGAATGATTCACTATCGTGCTTATTTCCAGCTCTAAAAATTGGGGAGAAGAAGATTTGTGCGTCCTTCGTCCTTACCCCCCCCCTTGAATACCCCAAGGGTCCTGCCTATCCTATGAGGTCGTTTTTGGGGGCCCCCACTTCAATTCCGGTGTATTGAGCGATTAGAATGAGCGAATCAATTAGTCATCTGGAGAAGGGAGTAAATCCACAAATTTATGAAATAGAGGATCTATTTCAAGCGTGACGTTGATGTTAAAAAGCTGTTTCGCAAAATCCCTACGGAAGAAGCTATTGCTCCCTCCGAATCTTCTTTCTAAACAGAAAGAATAATAAAAGACTCATCTAGGAAATGGCCTTCAGTTCCTTAACTATTTAAGATGCTGTGACAAAATGATTTGTATCAGTAAAAGGAAAATATAGACCTTCCTTTTACTGATTTGGCTTCTAATTATATTGCTAGAAATCTATACAGAATGAGGGGTATCTAAGATTTGTTCTATGAACTTTCCTGAGAAAATTGTTTCGTCGCTCGATCCAGTGACGCCCCACCAAACCGGAACGGATTGAATAGATATTAATAAATTTCAAGCAACATGTTATAGATAAGAAAATCCTGAAATCGGCAACGGTTTCGCCTCATCCATTTGTTTCTATGAACCAGAAGCCTAAACCGAATAAATCGCTCTGGGAAATCTTCTGCTACCACGTAGGAATCAAAGCGAGCGGGACTAAATGTCTGCGGATATTGCAGATATATATCCATAGAGGAAGTTTCTTTGACGTATTCAAAATCTCGCTCCTCTTCCTCCATAGGGAGATTATTACACCGCTTAATAGGTGAGTCAGGTTTCAATTTCGGATTATCTTCACGATAGAGAAAGAAATTTTTAATTTTTTTATTTGACATTTTATTAAGGTGCTGCCTTCTCATACCGTAAATGGTGTAAAGCCTCCGCGCCAGTTCTTTCGTCGGCAACAAGCTGCGACGCGAGGGAGGAATGTTAGGATCTGGCTGGAACAGAAGCATGGGGTCCCATATGAAGCGCCCCCCGAAGAGTCGAGTCGTTTCATCGAATCGATTACAGTGTGTTTCATATTCATTAGATGAGTCGCCGGATATTCCCAATTCGATAAATTGCTCGCGTAACAACATATTATCCAACCGGTTTTCCAATCTTTCAATAGATTTATCTGTCACATTAGTCGCAGATTTTTCAGAAGTGAATAGATATCCGCTTTTATCACACCATTTACTTTTGTCACCCTTAATCTTATTGAATTCAAAATCTTGTTGGGGTATATAATTCTGATTTTGGTAGAGAAAAATTAAATTATACAAATGATTGGGTTCAGATAATACCCTCATCAATTCATAAGCCCCGCTTCGCAGGAAACGGAGACGCCAAGCCTTATGGGACCAAGTGATCTCACGCGACACTTCCGTCGGACTTGAGTTTATTAGTTCGGGTGACTGTTGCAGTTCGAAGTCGGTTAGACTGCTAAACCCCCCCTTTCTCACAAATTTAGAAGAACGACTTCTAGAGGTTACACCTGAACAATACTTGGGTTTATCGATAGGAACGGAAAAGGAAAGACTATTACTGTGTTGACTTCCGTCTTTACAAAATTCCGAACGTGAGAAATTAGTCGAGAGGTTTTCTAGTACGCCACAAGCTAGGTTCAAGTCATTCTCTACGAGTTTGTCGATAACAATGAAATTTTCCTCCTTTCTCATATCCCTTTGGAGCGAATCGCGAGCAACTAATCCAGCTAGTATCCCTAGGATATGCGAAAATAGAGTGAATTCATTAAATGTTGACTTGGTTATTGAAGGTTCCACATACCAGTTAGACAAATAATAAAATCGCATTTTTAACGCGTTACGACCAATGTATGTATTTGTGATATAAGTATCTATCAAACTATTCTTTGAAGTAGCTTCCGCTATCTCGTGAGAAAAGATTTCCCATTCAGAACCGGATTCTATCCCATTGCCCATATCACTAGCAGTCGAATGTTGTCTATGCAAAGCTAATTCAATTGCGTCGCTACGTAGAATCTTACTTCCTTTGGAAGTACCTATTAATAACGCCTCATTAGCAAGAAAAAATAAATCTCGTTTACTATAACCCGTAGTTCCAAACCCAGTACCTTCAATAAGAGGAAGAGGCGGATTAGCCTCCATTTTGCAACCTTTGATACGTAATAGAATTGATAATTCTTTATGACGTTGATACCCGTTGGATTTTCGAAAATTTATTAATTAGTTTAACCGGTTCGGAGCTATTGGGGCTGGATCTATCCTCGCAGGTACGTGAGTCGTAGCGATGACAACATTCCTGCGGATGTTGGAATTGCTGCGCCTGTCACCAATACTTTTCAATATTTGGCAAAGTAAGAATTTGGGATCAGCTTCTAGCTTATGATACGAACGATGAATATTCAATTCATGAATATCTTGAATCCATAGTGTACAAGGAGACATCTCTTTCGCCATTTCAAAAACGAAATTTAATCGGTGTACGCTTTCTTTCGAGATGAAATTTCCACGTACATTATTAAAGAAGGATCGGTTGTATATCAGCTTTTTCAATGGTAGTTTCACCACTGGAAAGTAGGAGTCGAATGCTACATCTCTAATAATGGAAGATCGGCCAGTTTCTATGGGTCCTACTAGCAAAATTCCTTTAGATGGTAATAATCCCGATTGGAGTGAAATAGGTATGTCATGACATGGCATATCTAGTAGACTGCCTCTTCGTCTCGTTGTTACTGAAAATAGAATATTTCTCTCGAGAGCGGAAAAGGCCCACTTCTCCGCAGGATCCAACTTACGGATCTTGTGACTCAATAGATCATTTTGCCAGAATTGAAGTAAGTATGCCAAAACATTAGATCTTTCGTGTGGATAAGGTTCATGAGGAATCTCGTTGCTCGATAAATCATAATTGGAATTCAATTTCGACACATACCTGCGAAAAATTTTATTCGTCACTAGGTGTTGAGTCAGTAGTTCTTTCTTACTATCTAGGATATCGGAGCTTTCTTTATGAAACATCCATGACTCGAGTTCATTTTTCACAAAGAAAAAAAAGATTATATTATTTATATAATTCAAGAATCTATTCAAAGAATAGATTAGTAGATCTCTCGTTGACATTTAGCTTGTCGAAGGGGAATACATTACCTCTTTCAAATAGGATCCACGCGTTGGGTCTGTTAGATATTCAATAGTGTTGAAACGTTTCCATGGATGAAAGGAATTGAAACCCGAAACGGCAGACAAAGGGTGTTTGAATAATACAAGAACAATTAATACCGAAAGAATGAAGTAATAGCAGATAGACCTATTGGAAAATTGAGATCCTGACCATCCTCCCGAATGTAAAATCTCCGCTTCATCAGGAATTTCTTCGAAAATAAGAAGACCTATCTCGGATACTACAGTATTGATAGAATCGTTGTCAAATCTCAATCCTAGGCTTTGCAGTCTTTGGGATAAATAGGCTTTCGCGCCATCTACTACATCCTCAGCAATTCTTTTATAAATCCTGGGAAAAATATGATTCGAGTCATAACTTATTTTAAGTACTATTTCTGGATATGTTTCTCTAATCAGATCGTAGAAGTATCTCCACCAGGTAGGGGTAAAAAACCAAGGTATATAATCTCTAAATAAGCTCCATTTTTCACCGATATTGTCTCTCCAAAAGATCCAAGAGATCTCATATCTGTTCAAATCTTTTAATAATTCATTGAATTTTATAAAGTGGGATGGACGAATAGCCTCTTTCCGGATAGATTGATCCGCATAGTCCGTATCTTCGCGCGCAACCTCCTCTCCAATCGATTCTGCTAGAGATCTCGATGTTACATCGTTGCATAATGGGAGTCTTAGCGACCAGTAAGATGTTTCCATTTCTTCCGGTTCCCAGAAATACCTAATAGGCAAATTCTTTTGATAGACTCGATCCAATACCAGATTCTTGGGACGGGGTTGGGGTCGCCGATCCGACGATGAATCGGAGTTTATCGACGTCTTCCCCAAATAAACTCCAGCGCTACTGCACGAATATAAGAAGGACTCTATCGCTTCACGAGGAGATGAGTTCAAACTCGCCAGTAACCTATTCAGATCCGAAATAGAGTTGGAAAGTCCATCTGAATGAGTTACTAATGCTGTGGCTGTGGATTCATGCAGATTAGACGAAATAAATTGAATTGGCGTGAGTACGTGGCCAGCAACCTCCCTTGCTGTTTGTTTCGATAAATTGGATGACAACGAATCCGACAGTTGGGGATGAATAAATGAGATGATATTAGATGAGAGGGTTTCATCTTCGGAGCCCGCATAGAAGTTTTCCAGGACGTCGAGATAACTACTGTTGCATCTCCCAATAAAAAAATCCCTTTTGATTCTCGGAATAAAGGTGCTTCTAGCACAGTTCCGTATAGGTGAGTCATCTAGAAAATTTAGTTTACTAACCTGATCGGAAATGTATCTTGAAATATTCCCACCAATATCTTTAGTTGAATCTCCCCCACGGTTTAAATCATGCAGAAATAGATTCCAAAATTCCCTCCCCGCAATGGAAAGAGCATCGCTTGAAAATGAAAATCCTGCTCGGATGGGTTCGATGCGGGGCAACCCGAGAGAAGTGGGATTCACTGCAGGTTCCAGCTCGGTCGAAGAGCCTACCGATTTCTCACTCATTAACAGTTTGGATTCAATGAAGAAACTTTTTTTTCTCTCAAGAATTGTTTTGAGGAAAAGTATCTGTTCGTCAATGTAACCATCGAATAAACTTGATAAAAGATCAAGCTTCATGATATCTATCTTGTTCAATTTCTCGAGATCTATATCGTTCAATTTTTCGATGCAATAATCAATGGTATATATCAAAGCTTTCTGGCGAGTAACCTCAGCAACAATCATTTTGTAAAGAAAAAAAGCATTGAGAAATCGGTGAAAATCTTTTTTGTTTTGTTGATTGTTACTACCGAGACTGACACCAATATTACTTAGTAATTCGTTTCTTATTGTTGATACGCGGCAAATTGATTCCTCCAAGTCATACTTTAAGACTTCCCCGGCGAGGGAAAGAGACGAATCCCCGGTCGTATCGAGCCATCTATGCACATTTAACTGAACATTTCCATACTCACCAACTTGAAAGGTAATATATTCGTTCAATAGGCGCTCTACGTTATCCTTCCATTTCAATACTATTTATTCAGTTGCAATTCTTGTTACACCGGTGTACTCCCCGCTCCCCGTCCAGCCATCCAGCCGATATTTGATTTGGAAGAAATATTCAGTAAATAATGCGCAAAAGTAGTCATAGAAAAGAAATATGTATGTTGAGTAGAGAGGTATGATTCTACTTCGTCCATACAATTTAACTAAATTGTATATTGAATGTATGTTACCCTTTTCTTCCAATTAGTTTAAAAAAATAGTATTTTCACTTTGATTACTTATTTTTCTAGGTATACCTGAAGATATTTGAAAATAGTTTGGAAGAATCTCATTGAGGTTGAGGTGTCTGCTACTCGCTAGCCCAAGTTTTTTGCCAGATATTTGAGTAAGCGGCATATCACCCTTCGTTTTCAATAGAAATCCTTTCCCAGATTTGACGCTATTACTGACGTCAATAACTATTGCCCCACTAAAAACCAGATTTGATTTCTCAATTATCGAGAGAAATTCGGCGAGTCGATTTATTAATCCATTTTTCATTTGTGAATAAGTGTGTAGAATGGGAAATTCTTCCCCATTTTTGTCATAATCCAATCCGGATATACAGCCACGAAACGACGTCGTCTTTTCACAAGGCGTAAATGAAGACAAGTTGGAAAAGGCTTCTCGCTCGAAATAAAACATCGACCCATCCCCCTGGTGATCTGCTGAATCTCCGGATTCAAGTAACGCCTTGTCGTAGGAGTTCAATACTACGGTACTTAATGAGTCGTTTCTCAATTGTGTTGCTTGTAACCGACCCAGATCTCGCTTGTTATGACTTTCCCGAGAGAATAACGAATCGAAATCACTTTGGTTGTTTCTATAAGCTACCCGGTAGTTATAGAATTTGAAAAACCTACTTGAGTTTTGTAAACACCTATCCCTGCAAAATCCTTGAATCCTTTCAGTCTCATCCTTGGATATATCTCTGGCAAGGAGTGAATCCCTCGCTACGCATGCCTTCCATCGACCGTAACCCAGAGGAATCATCGCATCATAACGAACTTGCTTCCCTTTTCTTGTTGAACCTGCAGAAATATCTTCGTTCAAACCTAAGTAATGGGAAACAGGTATTCCCCTCTTTCCATCCTTTCCAACAGATAAAGATCTTTTGAATCGGGGAAAGCAGTCGCGGGAGAAGTCACCAGAAATTTCTGCTTGTTTCTTTACTACTTCGTCACCCCCATTAATGACTCCCGCTAATGCAAAACTGCCTCCGATCGACCTTTTGTCACTCAAGCAATGCATAGAAATTGGTATTGTTAGCAACATCAGCATCTCCAGGGTGATGCCACTATCTCTTTTTAGTGAATCACGCAGATTGCGTAAAAATAGTGAACTCAGAAATCACAAGTCAGATAATCTGATAAAAGGTTCATAATTGGAAGATGGACTAGTGAAAAATCCTTTGAGATGTTGGTTTTTCAATGATTCGAAGAAGTGGTCTAATAGGCTGACTTCTACTAACTCTGAAATTTTAGATGAAAAATCTGGACTTCCTACTCTTTCTTTTGCCACCTTTTTTACCTTACTTTCTTTCTTCATATTAATTCCATGCGGTAGATACTATCTATTTCCCACATTTATTATACCAATAAATTTGAAAATTTCAAGATATTATGGAATAAATATTTCAAAAGAATCTAGTGATTTCCGTGAATAGTCGTATCCAAAACTGGCATTAGATCGGGAATTAGAAATTGTTATTGTCGGGGAGACCCACACACATCCCACCCACCTTAACAATGATTATCTGTTCCAAGCAGAGAGATGGGATCAAATTACCCAATTGGATGGGCGAACGACGGGGATTGAACCCGCGCGTGATGGATCCACAATCCATTGCCTTGATCCACTTGGCTACGTCCGCCCCCTCTGTCGATTTAGTTGGCCCCCCCCCCCCGGACGTGAACGAGATCTATCCGTTAAGCAAGCTAGATAGGTTCTTCGGTTGATACACATACTTGTTGATTTTATGTATATAACGAGACAATAGAAAAAGAAAATCTTTGAAATCAGGAATGCACTCTCAATTTCTTTTATCTAAAAGATTTAGGTGGGAGATTACAAGCATTCTGCAAATCGGAGTAGGAAACTTCGTAATCCATCAAATTGCAGAAGGATATTCCAAATAGTTTTCAGAATTCAAGGTTGGGAACTGATAATCGTGAAATTGTGACAAGCTGTTATCATCCTCTCTATCCGTTCTACCGCACGAACCTTCATCTCGTTGGACACCAAACCTCCTTTCGGAGTTAAGAGGTTTGGTATCCAGTTGTGCCACATAACCAGAAGGATATTATCCGTTTGTAGAAGGAGCTTCAACAGAAGCCAGGTCTAGGGGGAAGTTGTGAGCGTTACGTTCATGCATGACTTCCATACCTAGGTTAGCACGGTTTATGATATCAGCCCAGGTGTTTATAACACGACCTTGGCTATCAACCACGGATTGGTTGAAGTTGAAACCATTCAAGTTGAATGCCATAGTGCTAATGCCTAAAGCGGTGAACCAGATACCTACTACGGGCCAAGCAGCTAAAAAGAAGTGTAGAGAACGAGAATTGTTGAAGCTAGCATATTGGAAGATCAAACGACCGAAATAGCCGTGAGCAGCTACGATGTTGTAGGTTTCTTCTTCTTGACCGAACTTATAACCTGCATTAGCAGACTCATTCTCAGTTGTTTCTCTGATCAAACTAGAAGTTACCAAAGAACCATGCATAGCACTGAATAGAGAGCCGCCGAATACGCCAGCTACACCCAACATGTGGAAGGGATGCATAAGGATATTGTGCTCAGCCTGGAAGACGATCATGAAGTTGAAAGTACCAGAAATGCCTAGAGGCATACCGTCAGAGAAACTTCCTTGACCAATTGGGTAGATCAAGAAGACGGCGGCAGCAGCTGCGACAGGAGCCGAGTACGCAACAGCGATCCAAGGACGCATACCTAAACGGAAGCTCAGTTCCCATTCGCGACCCATGTAGCAAGCTACACCAAGTAGGAAGTGAAGGACGATAAGTTCGTAAGGACCACCATTGTAAAGCCATTCATCGACGGAAGCTGCTTCCCAGATTGGGTAGAAATGTAACCCAATAGCTGCAGAAGTAGGGATGATAGCACCGGAGATAATGTTGTTACCGTATAGCAAAGAACCAGAAACGGGTTCGCGAATACCATCAATATCTACGGGAGGAGCTGCGACGAAGGCAATGATGAATACAGAGGTTGCGGTTAGTAAGGTGGGAATCATTAAGACACCGAACCATCCGATGTAAAGACGGTTTTCGGTGCTGGTGATCCAGTCGCAGAAGCGACCCCATAAGCTTGCGCTTTCGCGTCGTTCTAAAGTTGCGGTCATGGTAATTTTCGGTTTTCGAGATATAATTAGTGATTCCCCAGGCTAGTAAGCCTGTTAATTTGTAATATATCACAAAAACCTATCTGTGTCAACCGAAATTAATTGAGTCCCCAGAATTCTCGGATATGGGGGCTTCTTTTCGATGTCTCAAACAAAATTTAGCCGTTGTTTTACAACAAGGCTTTCTTCCTTTTTCAGAGAAGAATTAAATTCTTACTCTATGCGCTATGCGGTGCGCGCCTCAATTAATTTCAGTCTCTGAAAAAACTGGTCACGCGTCAAGCCTTTTTGCGAGGCACTCCGCAACTCTGCATTGGCCCCCCCCCCCGCTATCTTATTTAGTTAGAAGGAGTCTAATAATTAACAATCTGAAAGAAGAAGTAGTTGTCAATCCCCACTTGTGGCTTAGACACCCGTTATTTGTCACCGACTCCTCACTCAACCATTTCTCCATAGTTTCTTTTGATTCCCCGATAGTTTGTGCCCCGGTTCCAATCCACAACGGAAAGATTGTGGATTGGAACGAATCCGAAACTAGCGGAAATGGGCAAAAGCTTTGTTAGCTTCCGCAACTTTATGAGTCTCCTCTTTCTTTCGTATGGCACTACCGGAATTCCTGGCGGCATCCATCGATTCATCACTCGATCTTAAAGCCATACTTCGACCTGAGCGTTTTCGACACGCGATTAATGACCACCGGATAGCCGAAGCTTTTCCCTCTGCCGGTACTACTTCAACGGGAACTCGATAAGTTGATCCACCTACACGTTTGGTTTCTGTCACTACATCGGGAGTTACCCCGCGCACCGCCTGTCGCAGAACAGACAGTGGGTTCCTATTTGTCTTTTACCTAATCCGCTTCATAGCCTGATAAAAAATCTGATAAGCCAGTGATTTCTTGCCGTTTTTCAGGATACGATCAACTAGCAGATTTACTAATCGATTACGATAAATTGGATCTGATTCGATATTTTTCTTTCTGTTCGCTACACTGCTCCGATGTAACACGAGTTTACAAATATAAATATGTCAGATTTCAATCAATTCTTTTATCTCAATGGTATCTCAATCTACTATTTTGGCTTTTTCACTCCATATTGTAGGGTGGATCCACCGGTTAGTCGAGGATCTCCCTCCAAACTGCACGTGCGACTTTCATCGAATACAGCTTTCCACATGATTAAATAGAAACTATTCTAATGATTTTGAACCATTTATTTTTTTTTAATGCAAATCATATTTACTCATCGCACACTGAGTATCCGTTTTCTCCTACTCCACGGATAAAATCTATTCCACGGATAGAAGAAGTCGAAGTCTAGATATAAAGGAAGAAAATCTTGCAATTCAGTTATCTTACTGGGAATGTCCGTAGGTTTATCAATCCAACCAGTAGATGTGCATGAAGCCTTCACCGAATCTCCGTAGTCGTAATCTAAACCTGTTCCAAGAGGAAAAGACATCCTAAGACTTTCCAGGTGAGAGTCTAGGTAAAACTCAACTTACTGGAATAGAACACCTTAGACACCAAGTTGTTTCATACAAATAGATAGATAATAATTAATCTCTATCAATCTCTGTAGTAGCAGGCTTTAGTCCCCCGGCAGTGCTGGGTCGGCTACACATTTAACATATCAGAACAACTGATACGGAATCGTTGCAATGATACAAGTTATGACAATGTTCTGCAACGCACTAGAACGCCCTTTTTTACGATCCTTCACCCCTACAGCATCTAAGGTTCCTCTAACAATGTGATACCTAACACCGGGTAGGTCTTTGACCCTTCCACCTCTCACGGGGACCACCGAATGTTCCTGCAAATTATGGCCAATGCCTGGTATGTAAGCCGTTACCTCAAACTTGGAGGTTAGTCGAACTCTCGCGACTTTGCGTAGGGCAGAGTTGGGTTTTTTCGGTGTAGTCGTGGAATAGTCGACAGCTCCAATGTCACTATACAGAACCGTACGTGAGATTCTCACCTCATACGGCTCCTCGTCATTCAAATAATCCTTGTAGAAGAAATACTCCTGAGAAAAAAAGTCCGGAATTCCTCCCAATTTTTTTTTTATTTCTCCTTTTTCTTCTTCTTTTTTTTCAACTGCAAATACAAAAGAATTTACAAAAGAAGAGAAAGATAATTAAATCCTTTTCAATTCATTTTTAAGGCTTCGGCTTCTCGCCCCACTCATTTCCCGGATCCCGTTATTATTAATAAGCAACCCAGGTAGAAAGATGAAAAATCTATCAAATCGATGGGTAGATTTGTTAGCAAGTTCCTCGTTTTCGTGCAAGTACTATGATGCGGATTGAGTATGGAGGAGATTGACGAGTCGGTATCAGCTTATCCGCATCATTAACTATTTCTTGATAAGGAATTCTTTTTGAAATGAAGACAGTTTCGATATCTCACTCTCGTTCTTTATTTCGTTTTTTCGACGAGGCTACCTGAAGAGGATCCAGCAACCTAACGCTAATGAACTACCCTGATAAGTAGGTGAGCCAAAATCTGGAGTGGGTAGGGTCCGACCACTACCTGGAATTTGCCAGCGACGACGACGCTGAAGCGGCAGCGAAAAGAAAAAATAAGAATACATACGAAGGGAAAAGAAAAAAAATTAAGGTTAATGGGTTATTTGTTTAGTCGATTGCAGCTTCGTCAGCCTGTTCCGTCACGAGCCACTAGTCAAGCCCCACTGCGTTCTACTACCCCTCTTCCGTGAACCGAATC